CCGTTTCCTCTTTTATTTCAGTTCTATTCGGCGCAACGTGGGTTTTATCAAAATTTCTACTCTAAAAATTTAAGCAGAACATTTTCCGGATAATTTCTTCTTAAGAATTTTATCGATAAGATACCTCATTCGATACCCCCTGTAATAATTTTTGTTCTAGGGTTTACATATACTCCTAATTGCTGTTATAATGAAAATTGAGAACTCTTTTTTTTATTGAAAAGAATAAATATCAATTAGTTCTGTATCCATTTTCATTTTATTATCTTATTTTTATTATCTTATTAAGTAAAAAATGCGATTCAAATCCAAGAATAATTAAATAATTAAGATTAAATAGTTAATGGTTCAATTTGTCCTGAGTTGTTGTTTTGTGAAAAAAAAAAAAAAAACTTCATTTTTTATTTCAATAGAAAGAAGTACAATAAAAAATGAAGTTTAGTAATCTTCCAGAGGGAAAAAATGTTAGTCTAGTTTATATCATTTTGGCGACATGGCCGAGTGGTAAGGCGGGGGACTGCAAATCCTTTTTCCCCAGTTCAAATCCGGGTGTCGCCTGATCAACACAAGACTCCAAATTCCTTATTATGTTCGGCCGATATATAACTCAATGAATTATATTCCCTCACAGACGCAAAAGAACTGTTGATACTTGCTTGATTCTAAGCATCTGTCGCTTCTCAAAACTAAAAAGGATTTAAATCCTTGCGTCTAAGATTCAAGATTCTAGTGGAAGAGAATTTGGAAGTCCTTCCACTACAATGTAGTGGCTACTGACTGGATCTTCTCGATCTTAGCTTAAATTGAACTAAGCCGGATAGGCAAGTGAATTAGTGGGTGTGAAAAGAGCAGGAAAATACTTTGGATACAGACTCATGAAAGCCTATAAATGCGCAGGCATTCAATTAATATTAGATTGAATGGGTAATTGGCTTTTTTAGAAAAAAGTGCAAAAAGTCTTTCTTTTTGCACTAACCTCGAGCCAAGAATGAAATAGGCTATCCCCCGATTGGTTCAAGAGTGACAATCGGGAGTATAGTCAAAATTAAATCAAATTAGGAAAGACAGGGATGAATGATTTATCTTCATTCCACATTGTTTATGTCTTTTACTTATCAAGATCAACAAACGAAACAATAGATTTTCGTTTCTATGTGTTCAATTAATAACATTCCCGTACTACTTCCAAGAATGGCAAGGCCTATTTTGTGTAGGCTTAATGGTTCCCATTTCTACTATAAAAATCATATAAAAACTTGTTTGAAGTGTATTTAGTGTATTGATTTATGAATAGTCTTGGGTCAGAATCCTTTTTGACTGTTCACTATTGATCCACTATTATTAGTGAACAATAATGGACTAATTCCTTCATATTTATCGAGATAGGGGACATCATTCACATGGATATAGTAAGTCTTGCTTGGGCTGCTTTAATGGTAGTCTTTACATTTTCCCTTTCACTCGTAGTGTGGGGACGAAGTGGACTCTAAGTACTACTAATTAAGTTGATGAATCAAACTTTATCAATTGTTTTCTAGATAGCTCTGTAAAGCGCTTTAAATTATTACATTTTTTTTATTTAATTCAAAGTTCCATTGTATTCTGGTCTGGTATAGTAATGTACTATATGAATAATACCCTTTTTTCAATCAAACAGATATTTCAACAATTCTCCTGCTCGTATTCCGAAAGTAAAGGGGAGACAGAAAGAGATTCCAACCGAATTCTTCCTAAACTGATAAACCAACCAAATTTTACCACATATATCGACAATGAGTAAGAGGGGATTCCCTTTTATTTCTTTTATTTGTTTCCTTTCGTTTTCAAAGATAAAGTAGTACTTTTTTGAAATGACATAGATACGCACTTTCGATGTTCAAGCATTTTTACAACTCCTTTTCGAAATCCGAATAAGTTCCGTTCCCATAGAACTCCTTGAATTATTGGTCAGTGGTGTAATCAATTACTTCTTCATAATGTCAAAAAACGACTAGGTTTTATATATACCCATATTGCTTTTTACTTCATGTATTTTAGTCTTTCGATGTATGTCAGGATTCATAGTTCATATTTGAACTAAAAAAAACCTAAGAAACCTTGGAATTAGCATGGTAAGACTAAGAGGGGAGTTGTCTTTTGCTTTTTTGAGCTTGATTGGAATCAATACAAATCAAATGGATGAAACAAAGAATTAGAATAGGGTAATATTAAGATTACATATACCTAATTCATATCACATATATGATATATGAGGATCAATCAATATTTTGATTGATCTATATTAATCGATAGAATCCGACTTTCTATACTTCACTAAGACTAAAAAAGTAACTAGTATGGTAGAAAGATGAATATATTTCTTTCTACCATACTATCAGATCTCATAGAATACTGCTGATTGTCGTTCGCTCATTTCATTAAGAATCAAAAGGCAAAGCTTTTATTTATTCATTTTGTATTTATTCAATCATTAATAAGAACTAAGAAGCCAAGTTTCATTCAAATTAATTATTTTGATTTTGACTTATGGTTTTTACATATATGATAAGTAAAAAGGCAGTAGGAACTAGAATGAACAGTGCAGTAGCAATAAATGCAAGAATATTTACTTCCATAATATCATTATTTCGTTTTTTTTTACTTCGCAATAACTCGGGATTTAATCCCCTAGAGATGAGGAATCACTCTTTCGCCGGTAAATTCAATTCAATGAGATGAATTACATCGCGATGATATTGAATCAGATCAATATCATGAATAAGAATATCTGAGCTATCACATGGATTAATCGTCAAGAATTGAATAGTATAACATAGAAGGGTCCTTTATCCATACTGAATAAAAAATTGGATTAATAATCCAATCAATAATTTTTTATTTCTTATCCGTTTTTCTCTTCTTGACTTTATATACCATAATATACCAAAAATATACCATAATATACCATAATATACCATAATATATCACCTTTTTTACAATTATCCGATCAAGCATTTTGTGCCCATTTGCCCACTTTTTTGGTTACCAACCCATCGACGTGAAATGAAAAAAGGACGGAGTTAAGCTCTAAATTCCTTTTTGAATGTTAATTCTTGACAACCAAAGAAGTGTGAGAAAGGTTAATCTTGGTATAAAAGATCTAATATTCCATACAATTCACTATTTTTTTGGTTGTTTCTTTGGACCCGAAGGAAAAAAAAGATTCATTCCCTTGCTCGGTGGGAAGAGATTCTTTTTAGTAATTAAGATTCCACACAATTGGAACCAAAAAATAGGTTTAACCTGAATGGGTTCTATCAGGGTAACTATGTTTAATTTATTTTAGAATGTTAGTACAAAAAATGCTCTTAGTAAAAAAATAAACATATAGTATTGTTATACATTACAAGGATGAGGAGCAATCAAAAAAATACAGTAGATACTCTACTGGAATTCTGAATATGCTGCCCCCAATAATTGTACTAATTCACATATGGCTCTCTCCCACCAATTGTTACTATTTGAAATAGAACGGATTTTTTTGATGGTAAATGCTAAAAAATAACTAAAGATCACTTTTTGGGGGAATGAAATTATGTTCCCCGTACCCTTTTATCCGAATAAAGAAGGGGTGGATTGAGTATATATTGGATACGTCGGGACTGACGGGGCTCGAACCCGCAGCTTCCGCCTTGACAGGGCGGTGCTCTTACCAATTGAACTACAATCCCCCTAAAAAGTATATCCATATTATTTTTATTTCATTCAACATCTATTTTGAATTACTGCGTTGTAACAGAGATTCGCAGATATATTGATAGTTCCGTGAATGCTTAGTGAAAACAACACGGATTACTAATAACCCATGTTGTTATTCTCAAATCGATTGAGAATCCATTTTTTCAAAGAAAAAAGAGAAAATAAAAAAATGTAAGTAGGGATATATTAGAAAGTTTTCTTTTTTTCCTGCGAATTCATTATTTCTGGAAAACAAATGGGTTCTATCCATTCATGGTGGATCAGCGCATTTTTGGGCCGAGCTGGATTTGAACCAGCGTAGACATATTGCCAACGAATTTACAGTCCGTCCCCATTAACCGCTCGGGCATCGACCCAGGAACAATCACTTCTAAGGTTATTTAGAATCCATGATCAACCTCCTTTCATAGTACCCTACCCCCAGGGGAAGTCGAATCCCCGCTGCCTCCTTGAAAGAGAGATGTCCTGAACCACTAGACGATGGGGGCATGTTTTCCTGACCGACCCATACTATGTTCATAATATGACTAGTTTTTCGAAATTGTCAATATAATAGAATAATATGACTAGATCTGACGGATCTTTCTGTCGTTCATGATTCCATATAATTTATTGATTCCTCGTTTCTAGTCATGAATCCTTCATTCAAATCGACATTCTATATTTATCTATATAGATTGATTCTATATAAATTGGAAAAATTGCGAATTGATTCTAGAAATCTAGAAAGTGAAATTCTTTTTATTAGATTAGATATTATCTATAAAAAGAAAAGAATCTCTAAATAAAAAACAAAAGAATATGAAGTCTAAGATACTCGCATGGAGTAATTTGTCTTTCAGAAAGGGTTTTCACTTCATTTCTTCCACTCTTCATTCATTGATTTACCTTTGTTAAGATGATATATACCTATCTATATCTCCCCACTAAACTAGGAAATCAAAAAAAGAGAAATGGAAATCCGGAATAAAAAAATAATCTACAAATTTTTACCTAATAAATTTAGTTCAGGAGACAAGTAGAATCTCTTGATCATATGATTCGATGAAAGATCTTGGATCTATGCCTAAATCGAATTGGGAAGTACATGTATCAAGTGAATGAGGTTCAGATGGGGGAAATTCAATAAAAGTAATTAGGGTCATTGTGAAATTGAAACAATTTATTGCATTGATATCAATAAACCTTTTCTTTTTAACTATACTAGGTAAAGAAAAACGGAATAGTCCACAACCCGCTATGAGTCTATTGCATATACTTAT